CATCATGGGTAGAGACACTATTGCTGAGATAATAACCTCTATACGAAATGCTGATATGGATCGAAAAAGAGTTATTCGCATAGCATCTACTAATATTACCGAAAACCTTGTTAAAATACTTTTCCGAGAAGGTTTTATCGAAAACGTCAGAAAACACCGAGAAAAAACCAAATTTTTTTTGGTTTTAACCCTGCGCCATCGAAGGAATAGGAAAAGACCCTATAGAAATTTTTTAAATTTAAAACGGATAAGTCGACCTGGTTTACGAATCTATTCTAACTCCCAAAGAATTCCTAGAATTTTAGGTGGGATGGGGATTGTAATTCTTTCTACTTCTCGAGGTATAATGACAGACCGGGAGGCTCGACTAGAAGGAATCGGCGGAGAAATTTTGTGTTATATATGGTAATCCTTTTAATATCCAAATGGGATCCGAAACCTCTTCGTATTTGTAAAAAAAAAGAAAGGGGGTCAGTTGTCTAATATCGTTTCTCCTCGATTAATTGATACTTCAAGGAGGCTTTACCTGGAATGAAAGAACAAAAATGGATTCACGAAGGTTTAATTACTGAATCGCTTCGCAATGGCATGTTTCGGGTTCGGTTAGATAATGAAGATCTGATTCTAGGTTATGTTTCAGGAAAGATCCGACGTAGTTTTATACGGATATTGCCAGGAGATAAAGTAAAAATTGAAGTAAGTCGTTATGATTCAACCAGAGGACGTATAATTTATCGACTCCGAAACAAGGATTCAAAAGATTAGGTAGTTTTTATTCAATACGATTCGAGATAAAAAAATTTCAAGAAACTGATTTTCTACCAAGAATTAGATTCAGAATTAAGATAAGGAATGACAACTATGAAAATAAGAGCTTCCGTTCGTAAAATTTGTGAAAAATGTCGACTAATCCGTAGACGGGGGCGCATTAGAGTAATTTGTTCCAACCCGAGACATAAACAAAGACAAGGATAAGCAGGCTTAACTAAAAGGCCCAGCGTACAAATAAAGAATGGATTTGACATGAAATGGATATATCCATATATTTCTGACTCATATTTATGAGATGATACAATATGGCAAAAGTTATACCGAGAACCGGTTCACGTAGAAATGTACGGATCGGTTCACGTAAAAGTGCACGGAAAATACCAAAGGGAGTTATTCATGTTCAAGCAAGTTTTAATAATACCATTGTCACGGTTACAGATGTACGGGGTCGGGTGGTTTCCTGGTCCTCGGCAGGTACTTGTGGATTCAAGGGTACGAGAAGAGGGACGCCCTTTGCCGCTCAAACTGCAGCAGCAAATGCTATTCGTACAGTCGTAGATCAAGGTCTGCAACGAGCAGAAGTCATGATAAAAGGTCCCGGTCTCGGAAGAGACGCCGCATTACGAGCTATTCGTAGAAGTGGTATACTATTAACTTTTGTACGGGATGTAACCTCTATGCCACATAATGGCTGCAGACCTCCTAAAAAAAGACGTGTGTAGAAATGAAGAGTAAACTAATTTCAAGAGAAACAAGAGAAATAAATAATTCAATCAAATAAAATAAAAAAAAAATTACTATGGTTCAAGAGAAAGTAACAGTATCTACTCGGACACTACAGTGGAAGTGTGTTGAATCAAGAACAGACAGTAAACGTCTTTATTATGGGCGCTTTATTCTGTCTCCACTTATGAAAGGACAGGCCGACACAATAGGTATTTCGATGCGAAGAGCTTTGCTTGGAGAAATAGAAGGAACATGTATCACACGTGTAAAATCTGAGAACGTCCCCCACGAATATTCTACTATAAGGGGTATTCAAGAATCGGTTCACGAAATTATAATGAATTTAAAAGAAATTGTATTGAGAAGTAATCTATATGGAACTTGTAACGCGTCTATTGGTGTCATGGGTCCTGGATATGTAACTGCTCAAGATATCATCCTACCGCCTTATGTAGAAATCGTTGACAATACACAACATATAGCTAGCTTGATAGAACCGATTAATTTGTGTATTGGATTAGAAATCGAGAGAAATCGCGGATATCTTATAAAAATGCCACATAACTTTCAAGATGGAAGTTATCCTATAGATGCTGTATTCATGCCCGTTCGAAATGTGAATCATAGTATTCATTCTTATGGAAATGGGAATGAAAAACAAGAGATACTATTTCTCGAAATATGGACAAATGGGAGTTTAACTCCGAAAGAAGCACTTCATGAAGCCTCCCAGAATTTGATTGATTTATTTATTCCCTTTTTATATAAGGAAGAAGAAAACTTACCCTTAGAGAACAATCAACACACGGCGCCTTTATCCCCCTTTACTTTTCACGATAAATTGGCTAAAGTCAGAAAAAACAAGAAAAAAATAGCATTGAAATCAATTTTTATTGATCAATCCGAATTGTCTCCCCGGGTTTATAATTGCCTCAAAAGGTCCAATATATATACATTATTGGACCTTTTGAATAACAGTCAAGAAGATCTTATGAAAATTGAA